TGACTCTCTGGCCGCAGTTATTTAGGTGGTATTCCGAGATTGAAGAGATCGAATTCCTCCCGGGAACACACGAAAGAAAGATATGAACTGGGTAAATAGAAATGGAAAAGAGATGTTTCCAATTCATCAAAATGTGAAGCTTTTTCTACATCCATATGATCTGCTAAAGTGGATCGGTATTGACCATATAATAAAAGAAGATCTTGGTCCATGGAGTCCCAAGAAGGTAAGAACTCCAACCTGTCTGATGCTTCTTCGGCCAAATACAATATACAAGTGGGACCTGCACTATGAGCAAGCTGTGCGAAAAACCGCTTCTTTTTTCCGGTTCCGAAACAACTTGGGCGAAAGAGGGTTCTACCGGGAAACCATGGATTTTTGAGTTTTCGCCATTGGTTACTGGTTGAGCCACTGGAATGGAATGAGATAAGAATCTCTGTAGATCTTTCTTCTCCACTTACTCGTAACAGGCTTTTCTTCTGTAGAATACTTCTTCCGAATGGCATAATTGTCCGATTTCTTCCTCTTTCTTCAAAGAAAACTGACTCCTCCTTCTCTTTTAGGATAGGATCGTCGTTGGTCCTTCTTTCACTAATGATCTCACCATTTTCTAGTAGTTGTAGTTCACGCGAACGCGCGAGGGACTATCCTTTCTATTGCTTGCCCTCGCTTTTCACTCTCAAAGGGTCTCTCTCTTCTATAAAGCGAAGCAAAGCGCATGGCGCTGAAGTGAATAAACACACAGGAAGACGATGCAGGGCATAGCATAAATGAAAGCGCTGATCATTTTTTAAAACATATATGCTTGACCTTTCTCGATGCTTTTTTTTTTGGGTGACTCACCAACCGACCCAGCAGTGATCGATGACAGAACAGAATGGTACAAAGAAATCAAAGTCATTGGATTTGGTAGTTCTCCATTGACTTCTCTCTTTACCCCTTTGCATATGTTCCTAAATGGGTGGGCACCTCCAGATGGGAGGGGGCCGGCCTCCCACTCTCTTATGCAGCATTTATTAGCTTAGTTGGGTTGGGTGGATCGTGCAATAAGCCTCTCTCGACCCTCCGTTTCTAATACATCTTTATGAAAGCCTCTCGCCTTTCGAGATCCGGTCCATCATCAACTCAGTCAGATCTTCTTGTTTGCCTGCTTTGATTAGGCTTCCTTTAATTATAATGAACGGATTTGATCGTCATTTCGTGCCTGCAGCCCTGCTGGATTCGACCTTTTATTTTATCAGCTGGTTGAGTAGCGTAATCGTAATAAGGGGCACAACTAGAAGAGTTGGCCCTATATTTGAATTGGATTTTCTTTCTATTTTTTTTCTCAATTCGATTGCAGTCTCCAAAGTCCATCTTGATCGATGGTCCCCATTAGCATTAGTGCTATAATTAGCAGCCGCTTTTTTTGGAAGGCGAGGTACTCATGTGTGATCGCGGATTCCACGGTAGCAGTAGTTCTAGCTCTACATTAGGAGCACGGGAGCTCACTCCCTCAATGAGTCTATCCTGCTTCAGGCCATCTTGTTCAGTCTCCTGGAACTAAACTCTTAGATGCAGCCGCCTCCATCCATCGGCAATCCGCTCCCGTACGGGCGTTGACATGCAACGCGAAGGTCTCCTTATTTACGACGAAATTTAGATCCGGTTGCACGGGTGAATATATATCGTTTTTGATGAGGAGAAGGGAAAACCCCTCCCTAACGCTGGGCAAGATCAATAAATAAGAAGCTTCGGCTTAGGGCGACCAAACCAAGCTCGATTCGCTCCAAATTCCCACAGTACCTTCCTTGGGAAAAGTGACCCGTATCTTCAGGTCGCTCCAGGCTCTACCGGAACCGAGCGTACCTTGGGGCACGCGCTACAAAAGGCTTAGGAAGCGGACCTGTCTGATGAGGGGACTTCGTAAACTATCTAACTTTGAAGCTATTACACCCAAAAGGGTGAAACCACAGAAGCAGGTAACCCTGACTTCAAGACAGATGGTGAAGAGCACCGGTCAAGCTCACACACAAGAGGGAAGGAAGGAAAGATTGATTGATCTGCTGCTCGATCGGAGATATAAGGGAAGCGCTGGTAACCGAACTCTTTCGCGAAAGGGATTCCGCCGCCGAGTCTCTGTCTCTTATGAGAGCAGTGGCTAATAGAACTGATGCGCCTCAGAAAGCAGCGTCCTTCTCAATCAATGCCCGGGCATCCCATACATAACCACCGAATAACCATTCCCCGTACTGAGTTCTCTCAGGTGCCAACTCTTTTTTTTCCGTAATAATCTAAAAAAAAAGGTTCATGACCATCAATCGGTTAAGAGTGATAGATATTATTTATGTTCAAAGTCAGGCGCTTCCTTCTATCCCGCTTGGCAGTACATAAGGGGAAAGACGAGAATAGACCTCAAGGTCGGAACCGGCTCTTTTGGTTTTCTTTCTTTGGCTATGGTTGCCTTGACCAGAGGGTTCCAACCCGTTTAGAATGAACCGTAGCCAAAGATCCATTTACCCAGACGGTGTGCGAAATGAGGAAATTTTCCGTAGTAGGCCGAGTTTGACTCTATCGCCCGACACACAGCCCTCTATGTAGCTCTACCACAAGACCTTTCGGTGCCATCACAAGAACGAAGGAGACCCGCAAAGAGCGTTTGCACAAGGAGTGGAGCGATCCCTGAAATCATAGGTTCGATGAACAACTAAACCGAATGATCGAGAGACAATAACATAAGGGCACCTCTATAGACGCGTAAACCGAGTTACAGACCCCGATGGACGCGTGATGAATGTGAGAAGCATCGGCCCCGGAGAAGGCTGGATCGTAGGAAGCGAGTTATACGTCTATGAATCCTTCCTGTGAGCTCAACGAGTACCCACGATTCCCAGTAGGAGTCGGCATATCGTGCGTAATGGATCCTGATGTTGTATGGGTTCCAAACCTCGGAATTGCGAACATCGCTGATGGCGCGTTCACTGCATCGCACTGGCGCATACACAATGTTAATCATTATCGCCAAGTCCTAAACTTTTTTAGTGGGACGCTATGCTAAAACGAGAGTGTCACGTACGGCGCCCGGTGGTGAAAAAGGAATCGCTCCTTTCGGAATCGCACTTGGTTAGATCGCCTGACTTGGGCGCTCTATAGGGAGGAGGGAGTGGGATTCGAGAACAATGGAAAGCCCGTATTATGGTTATTTCGGAGGATTTCCTAAACCTAAAGTGGCACGAACTTGCTTTGGTCTTCTATTCCTTCGATGCATGAATCCGATTCGAGGATATCGTATCTTCTTTGCTGTCTTATGCTTATGTTGGCATATTTTAATAGGAATTAGCCATATCGGAAATACCCGGCAAGCTCCGCATATAGGATTCTGTAATCACACCCGGCGAAAGGCGATCCTTAATAGCTTAAGGAGATTTTCGATTCAATCTGGTATTCCAGAATAGCCTAAGGGGCGTAGCGGTAGATGAAAACAAAGGCCATGTGAATCTCAATGCCCATGACATATGAGGCTCACCCATATCCTTCATCTCAAAGTTCCTTATGAGGAATGCCTTCGTATCATGCAACAGCCCCAGATCACTGCTAGCAAGCAGTATGTAGTCAACATATAGGACTAGAAAGAGAATCTTGCTCCCATTGACCTTTAGGTATATACACAGATCAACACCGTTTTCCTTAAACCCAAAGGTCATTCTAACCTAATGGAATTTTAGGTAACACTGATGGGAAGACTCGTCCGTATATCGACTTCCTTAATCTGCACACTAAATGCTCCGCCACGAAGCAAGCTTTCCCGAATACGACAGATGCGGAAGTGGCTAAAGAAGTCGGAAGAAGAAAGTAGTTGGACAACTGTATACACGAGGTATTCTGGGAATTGGCAACATTGACAGAAAGGGGAAGGGTAGGAATACACTTTTTTAGGTCTATCTCTACTAAAACTAAAGTAGTCGGTCTAACCTTCGGTTCCCGTAACCAAGTTTTTCTTTCTCACTCCTTATGTACTTTTTCTGACTTCATCCATACTTTTTGACTTTCTTTTAAATTGTGTTCAAAAAAACCCTCTAATTCTAACTAAAGGTGAACAGCCGGCATTGCAAGCAAATAGAGAGCCCCCGCCCGTTTGAGCCGGAAAGCGGTGAGTCGCGAAAGGGCCGCTTGCTTAAATTATATATTCTATTATTTAGAATAATAATAGACATATAATATTCTATATCTATCTATAAACAATAATCAAAAAAAGAAAATAGAGAAATCATTTTTTGTTCATTCCTGGGAAGAGGAAGAAGCAGATAGAGCAAAGGCCTCTCTTTCCATCCGCTCTTCCCTAAGTGAGCGAATTGCATGTAGAGATCCGTAAGGGCTTATAGTTTAATTGGTTGAAACGTACCGCTCATAACGGTGATATTGTAGGTTCGAGCCCTACTAAGCCTACCACCCCCCTCTCTTCACCTGATACAAGGCAGTCGAAGTACCCGCCGCCCTTTCGATCTAGTCCCACCAAGGAGAAGTTGAGCTGAATTGGCATCCGCCTGAGATGGGTTCTTTTAAGATTCATGTTGATGCGGTTCTCTAACCAGGTTATCACAAAGAAAACATTGGAGTGGTGGGTATAGATTGGGCTACTCATAACTGGAATAGGATCTATTTATTACGCCCTTTTTTCGGTGGACATGGCGGAGGCTCATGCACTTACACTTAGGAAAGGTTCTGACCTGGCTTTTTCTCTACAGCTATCTTCTCTTTGTATGTATGAAAACAGATTCATCTCAGGTCTTGAAATTTCATAGTCAAAAGTCGTCTACAGATCGCAGTCTGAGGCCTATTGTTAGCGATGTGCAGCAACTCCTGATGTCCTACCACAGCTGGTCGGTATGGTATAAAGGGTGAACAGATTAGCCAATGCTTCGGCCGATTGGGTGGGAAAGCATCTTCCTGACTGACTGTGTCGACCTTACTGGGTGCAGAGTCCTCCACCAGATATTCTTGCTATTTTAAGAGAAGATCATCATTGGTCTGACTTAGGCCTTGATGTCTTTTGATTTCAGCTTTCAATGCCCGGAATAGGAAATGAGATGATTCGATAGTGGGAACTCATAAGCGCTCATCCATTCTATGCCGGTAATCGAGGAGGCTATGCTTAAAAGATTGCATTCGACGCCGGTGATCAATCAGGCAGGATAGAATTTTCCCTTTCCGACCGGTCTTTGAGTAGAATACCCCTTCTTCCGCCTAACCTTGACTGGGGTTGGCTAGGGCCTTTTATTCATAATCATAGTATGTGGCTATCGCTCCTACTTCTGCTTGTCATTTTAGTACTTGTAATGTCTTTGGCTTCACGCTCCGCAACCTATCGGTCAAGTGTCTACGCTACTCACCTTTGAAATTGAGTGGCATTTGGGCCCATAGATAGAGTCATCCCATCCAATGCCTTTTCCTTAGCTTCTGCTTTCTGGCTTTCTGCAAGAGAGGTGCCAGGTTCATCAGGGTCGAAATCAAACCTGATAGAAGATTCATCAACGCTGGGCACAGTGCTTGAAGATTGAGGGCTTTCCTAAGTAGAAGGCATGGAACTAGCGCTTCGCACTTGACCTTTCCACTAAGCTCTTGGAACCTTTCTATCCCGAGCCGCTCACTTGGTTTGAGTTGTATTCCGATCCTAGAAACAAAGCTAAGAAAGGCTAGTCCTAGTCATCCTTCTTGATAGATTTCTTCATCAAAGCAAAGAGAGGTTTCGGTCTCAGAAGTGGCATTCAGTTCTCCTCTGCCGATGCTGCTACGCTTCTCTGATCGCTAAGCCCTCAGAACTACATTCCCGGATTGGTTGATGTTATCTCAGTTGATGTTTGAAGCATAGTTCAAGTGAAAAAGATCCCTATCAGGTGAGTGGTGAGTGCCGAGCCTTTTGATTAGCCGCATTTATGACTTCTCAAAGTCTGGCCTGGCCCTGCCACCTCTACTTCTACTACGATCAGTTTCGAGCCTGGGAAAATCACTCTTTTATACGCTATTTGAAGTTGGAAGATTCCATTAGTTATCTTATGATATTCTATCTATCATCGGGACAGGAATGGAGTGACCGAGGGGAAGAAGTTTCTACTATTGCTATGACTGGCAAGCAAAGAGGGAAGACTAGAAAAGAGACCCGCTTTAGCGGGGGAATATGAGATAGCGACTTTACTTATTGACTTTCATGAGCATGGGTGACTGCATCTCATCTCTCATTTCTGATTGAGAACATTATGAACCCGAAGCCCTCACGATATGACAGAAAGATGCCACCAAGCGCGAAAGAGTATCGACCTCAGCCTGCCTAAGGAAATGGAATCGGGGATCAACTTCTCATTCTATCTTTAATCGAGAATCGAGAAAGCCCTCGCTCTTCAAGTCCTTTTGCCATCAGCAAGTCAGTCTGCCCGTCTTTCAGGAATCACAAGCTATCACGGAAAGCAAAATTTGGTCACTAGGAAATCCCCAAGATCGGGGCTAAGAAGTTGGAGAAAGAAAGCCACGGTGGATTGATAGATTACTAATCTGGCCCCAGTCTTTGACTGAGGAAGGGACCCAGCAAGTCAAATCCGAAGACGACCTTCATTTGAGAAAGTCAGAAGATATTGATTGGCAAAAGCCCATTGTCAGAGAGATGAAAGAAAGCAAAGGATTCGAGGAGTCATCCCATGATCTAACCGGGATAGAAATCGAAATAAACGGAAAAAGAACAGATGCGCCAGCTGTCGAGATTCTCCAATTACGCGAAAGACATAATCTGAGGTCAAGCAGGAGCGGCCACTGAACCCGTTCTAGCGTCGTGGGATGAACCAGAAAGAGGATCAGAACATGAAAGTAGGGATTGGCCCCCTGGGATTCCTGAGGTTGACCCGCCTTCGAAGAATCGGGCAACAAAGATTCAATAAAGATATGTACATATATCTCCACAATACAAAGGTCCGAAATTGTGTCCGTCTAAGCTAAGTAGCCGACTCTTGGAGGTCTAGTCAAGCCTGATAGAATACCTAAGCCTAATTAGACCGACAAGGAGAAAGAGGGGCTTACTTGGTGGCAGGTTGCCTTCTTCTATCCTCACCTTGCTTCTTTTAGGCCTGGGATTACTATCTCCTTGTGAACAGGGTTTCTGGTAGAATGAGTCCTAAAAGGCTGGGAAAAAGAAGCAGGGACTAAGAACCTTACGATAGCACGCTTTCTTTATAGATCATATATCCCCTTGGAGTAAGAACCGATAGCAAAAGAGATTCTAGCGTAGGTAGACTCAGTCCTTATTTATTCTAGATCTAAACCCAGGGAAGCTAGGGTTTGCCCGTTCTCATACAGCGCTCTTTTAGGGTAGGTTTACTCCGGGAATTCGCTTAATAGAAACTTACTTACCTATACACAGGGACTTCAACCATGGAATTTAAATATCTAGCACTTTCCCTTCCTTCTAGCCAACCAATCTCCACTTTCTTGGAACTCGGGACTGACCTTCAAATAGCATGCTGATTTATAAGCGTA